TCTTGAAGTACTATTTCTGCATCTCCCTGACCAAATCCGCCCACATTAGGATTACTTGTCAACGGTTGATCCAATTTGATAGATTCGCCTTCTGAAACAAGAAGTTCTGGCCCCGGAGGGATAATATCAACCACTTGACGTCCATCCGATGCATCCGCTATGGTTATTTCGTATCCCCCCTTTTCTTTTCGTAGGATTTTGCTTACTATACCTGATGCTGTAGCATTATAAACTGTATTGTTACTTTTGCTCCCGTCAGGATAAATCTGGCCCCTTCCCCTGTTTCCACCTACGTATATAGGATATTTTAAGAAGTGAATGTCTTTCTTAGTAGCGGGGTCCGGGGAAAGAATAGGAAAGGTGATTTCACTATATTTCTGACCAGGAACAGGGCCTATGACAAGAATATTTTTTTGATTGGGGCGATAGATCTGAAAAGACAGATTACCCATCTTTTCTTTGATCTCGGGGGAAATACGATCGGGAGGGGCTAATTCAAAACCCTCTGGTAAAATAAGAACAGCCCCCACATTCAAACCCCCTTTTTTACCATTAGCAAGAACTTGTTTCAGTTGCGTATCATAAGGAATTCGAACAACTGCTTCAAATACAGTATCGGGAAGTACTGCTTGCGGAACCTCAATATCCACTGGTTTATTAGCTAAATGGCAATTGGCGCATACAATACGCCCAGTCGCTTCTCGTGGATTTTCATAACCCTGCTGTGCAAAAACGGGATATGCATTTGAAATGGATGTACGAGTTATTATATATATCATGAGCGATACGGAAATAGATCGAGTAATCTGTTCCTTTATCCAAGAAAAAGTATTTCTAGTTTGCATGGTCCAATCATTGATCCCGAAAATTTCTACAATAAATTGGGGTAGGTCACTAATGGAGTTTCCTATCCACGATTCTGTTATTTATTTTATTTACTGGAATAAGTTGACTCGATTATAGGAATATAGGATGAATCTCCGGGATGGGTAGAAATAGAAAGCAATTTTAAATGTTTTGCTTATGTACAACTAAACATTCTAATTGGATTAGGTAGATCATTTTTCAGTCATTCATTGAATGATAAATCACTACAAGTGACGGAGATACGCGATTTAAATAACGGAAAATCCAATATTTTAAAATTGTATCTAGAATGACTGGAAAAGTGGAAACAAGGCCAGATATAATTTGATCATTATGAACAAATCCAAAATCCTTGTAGACAAAGCCAATCAGCAATTCCCAACCATGGGGCGAATGAAATCCGATACACAAATCAGTTAATAAAAGAATAGAAAAAGCTTTTATTGTGTCACTTAAGTTATATAGGAATTCCTGAGCCCAAGAGTTAATAATAACAAGTTCTTTATTACCCAAAATAGAATAACCACTTAGAATAATGAAACAGATTATATTTGTCGAGAAGTGCAAAATAGTATGAATACGACCCTCGTTGTGTATCTTGATTAATTGGATTGTTTCTTTGTGAATTCCTATACGAAGGTTTTGTAGATGTGTCTCCGAGTATTCCTTGATCATTTCCTCTAAGAAGAGGAGTTCCTCTAATTCTATGAATTTTTCTAGAATACTCTTTTCTTCAATATCATTAAAAAAAGTTTCGGATTGCCTAGTATTCCACCAATGAGTAACCCACGATTCCAGACTTTTTTGAAATAAGAGAGAAATCCACCAGGGCAAAAATACTATAGATGCAAGATATAAAAGAGGAGTGAATGCTTTCTTTTTTGCCATTTTTTCATCTGTGAATTGTTAATCATTCGTCAACTCTATGTAATCTAATATTTCTCTCACGCATCAATTCTATTACAAGTTATCGAACCTATGAATCTATTCACTTTTTTTATTTGTGATTTCGTGGTTAGGCCTTGAATCTAGAAAAAAATACAGAAATAGACGAAAAATTCGAATGAATAAATAATAAAAAAATCTTGTTTCCCTATAGTCAAATTCGAAGCACATATCTCCTTTCGATGAATGCCCCGAAAACCACTTTAAATAATGTAATGAATATTATTCAGAATATAAAAATATCTAATCTTTCGAAAAAATTGAACTTACGTAGTCAGGGATAGAATAATTGAGGGAATTTTCTGAAGAATATTGTGAAAAATGAGTGGCAAAAAACGACAGAAATGGGCTAGTTATCATTATAATAGTCATTATAATAGATCCAATTTTTTGGTCATTAAGGAGCACAAAAAGAAGCGTCGAAAAAATGACAAGATATGATCTATCTGAATATAAAGTCTCAATTCCAACAAGTAAAAAACAAGTAATAAAAAACAAGTAAAAAAGGGGGGGATTTCCTTATTTCGAAATGGTTTATTATGAGATCTTTCTATTTGTTTATTCTTTTTTTATTGATATTGAATTGAGTTGTGTATCTTTCGATACATATAAAAGATCCCCAAAAGAGTTTTTTTATACTTGTTCCATATATGTCTGCTTTGACTCGAATGAATGTTCTGAAGAAACCTCAATGAAGTTATGTTCTAGAAAAAGAGGATTCTTGCGTTTTTGCCCTCCTGCTGAGAAAGCATTCATTTATCGGCTCATTTCTTAAAATACTTCAATTGGTACACGCAAGAAATAGGCCAATTCAGCAGCTTTTTGTTCCATTTCCCGTGGAGTAAAATTCTCATCAGTACGAGTCAATGGAATGGCTCCCTGGCCTCTGATATCCATATAAAGGACACGCCGAGCATAAATACCCTCTTTAACTTCTATTCTGACGGATTGAATATCTTTTATAAGAAATCGGAGGAAGACCCGACGATTTTTTCCAGGAAATCCCCAACGAAAGATACACACTATTCCGTCTTTTATATCAAATCGATCATAACCACTACCTACATTCCACGAAATTGTGCACCACAAATAGGAGCTAATAAAAAGACCCGCGATCCCATAGAAAGACATCACAATTCCTTGTGGAAAAAAAACGATTTGCTGAGACGGAAATAAAGATATCAAATTTCTACCAAGATAACTCGAGGTTCCAACCAACAAGAATCCTAAGGAACCTAAAAAAAGGATAATAGCCCAGCAGAAATTACTTGTTTTTCGAGCCCCCTTTATAGGTTCTATCCATAGATGTTCTGATCGACAACTCATACTTGATCCCGTTGCTTTTTTTGGAATTGAAAGAATACCCCAAATGAATTTGACTTTAGTCCGTTTGTTTCCGAAGTAACTCGCATCAACTAGCACTAGTTTGATGTGAACCTTTAGGAGTAATTCATTCAATTGGTTAGATCTAAACTAATAACATACCCTTCGTATGATCTCACTAAAGATAGCCACATACATATAGATAGACCAACGTTACAGTTCAGCCATCCGCCGATTCGGGTCTATTTGAAAATAGCTAGAACATAGCATTTTCTGGAGACATAAGAATTTTTCGGCGGAAGCCGCTTATACCATATTTTGCTAAATGGATATCTGTGTTATGATACAAACGTCAAGAAAAAAAATAGATTCTATTTTCTGCCATCGGCTCTAAACAATCTTGTTTTTTTGAACATGAAGAAATAAAGAAGCCATTGCGATTGCCGGAAATACTAGGCCTACTAAAGGGACCAAAACAGAGGGAAAGTTAAGAGTTGTCATAGAATGGGTACCTCGATTTACTATTTGTACCTGTTATTATTATTATTTAGATTTTATATTTATAATATAAAGATATCTTATTATATATCTTATTATATATAAGGATATCTTACTTATTATAATTTTATAATTCTAAATTGGAATTATTATTACTTAATATCTATAGATATAAGTATCTATCTAAGTGAGTATATAATGTAATTTTTTATCTTTCTACATGAAGGATTTGAAAGGATATGGATGAGATATTATTTTCTTCCTTTTTTGCTCTTGTCTTCTAATTTCATTTATGAAGCAAAAAGTTTCTGAAAAATGAATTAGATTCTACTTATTTAGATTCTATTTATATTGAAGGGTTTGTTAGAATCCCATCCAGCAGGGATTCTTATTCAAAATAGGATTATCGTAAGATATAGAAAAATAAAAAATTCTATATTTTCTAGATTTTAATTCTATATGACGAGAAGAATATATTTTTTTTATTTGCCTAATTTTACGAAAATAAGAATTTCATCTTTTATCTTGTTAATAGAGGCTTCTTGATCAATAATCAAGAATATAGAAAAGGGGAAGGGGGCGGGTTTTCGATTTTCTGTGACTTTTGATTCTTTATACAATTAGATTTTATGTCAACAAAGAAAACCCCATTCGTCTAATTTTGACTTGGATTCCGATAAACAAAATAATTGTTTGCTCAAAATAATTGAACTTAATGTTTTAATTTTGATTCAAAGGAAAGAAAGTGTGGAGTTGAAATAACTCACTCAGAACGCTTTTTAAAGGATTACGTGGTACGATTAGATCGAATAAGCCCTTCTGGAATAAATACTCAGCCGCTTGTGAACCGTCGGGTACTGTTTTATTCAATGTTTGTTCAATTACTCTTTTACCCGCAAAGGCAATGTAGGCATTGGGTTCAGCAATAATGATATCCCCCAACATACCAAAACTAGCTGTCACCCCACCGGTAGTAGGAGATGTAAGGATTGGTACATAGAATAACTTTTTATTTGATTGATAATCATATAAAGCAGAAGATATTTTAGCCATTTGCATCAAGCTCAAACTTCCTTCTTGCATGCGTGCCCCTCCGGAAGCACACACTATAATAAGAGGTAGAAATTCTTTAGTAGCGTATTCAATCAAACGGGTAATTTTCTCCCCGACTACGGATCCCATACTACCCCCCATAAACTGAAAATCCATAACCGCAATTGCTACGTTAATACCGTCTAGTTGCCCTATGCCTGTTTGAACAGCCTCGGTTAATCCTGTCTTTCTTTGATAAGAATCGATACGATTTTGATAAGGCTCCTCCTCCGAATGAAATTCAATGGGATCCAGAGAGACCATGTCTTCATCCA